ACTCATCGCTTCGTATTATCTGGATCCAAAGAATCAGCCAAGATATGAGATATTGATCATATCTTTGTAGCAACTGAAATCTTTTTTTTTTCATAAGCAAAAAAAAAAAAAGATTATGAGTTGTAAAGCGAAATATAGAAGAGAAGGATGTGGATAACTGGAAGGGTGAGAGAAGGATAAAAAAAGAATATGAACGATATATGATTCCACTAGAATATGTAAGGTCTATAAGTCATCTCATAAAAGGCAATGTAATAAAGCAAAGCATCAATACTTCTGATTCATCCACAATTCGATGAATCTGTTAATAGAACAAAAACTCAAGAGCCTTGAGCCAATAAAAGACTGAGAAGATTGACTCAAGAATAAATTAATTTGGGGCTCCATTGTGGAATTTAGACCTAACCATTAGTTGTGAAGCGGTGGGAACGACGGAACCCGTGAATGCAGAAGAGAAGATTCTATTAAAAACGAATCCTAATGATTCATTGGGTGGGATGGCGGAACAAACCGGGGACAATTCTGAGAGGTCGAGTACTAACCCTACAACTAAATTAGACTATAGACTAGATATTGAAAGAGTAAATATTCGCCCGCGAAAGCTTTATTTTATTGGATTGCTCCATTTTACATTTTAATTTTAGTCAATCCGATACAATAATAATAATAAAAAGATTCGTAAAAAAAAAGAAATAATAATAATATAGAATAAAGGGTTATATATCCAAACAAGATAAACAAATTTCGAATAGCTTATATGAAATCCATCTCAGAGAATCCCACGAGTCGGTGTATTATTCATTAATGTATGTATATCTTAAATGAAATATTTTTCTTTTATTGTAATGTAAAGCGTTTATCATTCGCGAGGAGCTGGATGAGAAGAAACTCTCATGTCCGGTTCTGTAGTAGAGATGGAATTGCGAAACAACCATCAACTATAACCCTAAAAGAACCAGATTCCGTAAACAACATAGAGGAAGAATGAAGGGAATCTCTTATCGAGGTAATCATATTTGTTTCGGCAAATATGCTCTTCAAGCACTTGAACCCGCTTGGATCACATCTAGACAAATAGAAGCGGGGCGACGAGCAATGACACGAAATGCACGCCGTGGTGGAAAAATATGGGTACGTATATTTCCAGACAAACCAGTTACAGTAAGACCTGCCGAAACGCGTATGGGATCTGGAAAAGGATCTCCCGAATATTGGGTAGCTGTCGTTAAACCGGGTAGAGTACTTTATGAAATAGGCGGAGTGGCAGAAAATATAGCCAGAAGGGCCATTTCAATAGCGGCGTCCAAAATGCCTATCCGAACTCAATTCATTATTTCGGGATAGAAATGTAGAACAAAAGGAAAGAGGTCTTTGGAATAAAAAAAATTACCGGTTTCTTTTTTTGGACAAAGACAAATAGTATTTCTTTTTTTTTATTCGCCCCTTTTGCATTGGCATTGAAATAACAGATTAAAAAATGAAAAAAATGATATGATTCAACCTCAGACCTATTTGAATGTAGCGGACAACAGCGGGGCCCGAGAATTAATGTGTATTCGAATTATAGGAGCTAGTAATCGCCGATATGCTCATATTGGTGACGTTATTGTTGCTGTGATCAAAGAAGCTGTACCAAATATGCCTCTAGAAAGATCAGAAGTGATCCGAGCTGTAATTGTACGTACTTGTAAAGAATTCAAACGCGACAACGGTATGATAATACGATATGATGACAATGCTGCAGTTGTGATTGATCAAGAAGGAAACCCAAAAGGAACTCGAATTTTTGGTGCGATTGCTCGAGAATTGAGACAATTAAATTTTACTAAAATAGTTTCATTAGCCCCCGAAGTATTATGAGATCGTGATATAGAAATAGATTTAAAGATCAATTTAACAGATTGTGTCTCACGTATATACCTTTAATAATTCATAAACATAAATAAATAGAAAAAAAGAACATGTATGTTTATTATATCCAAATTTGGAGGCACCAATAATTTTAGTTCATCATGGGTAGGGACATTATTGCTGACATAATAACCTCTATACGAAATGCTGACATTAATAGAAAAGGAACGGTTCGAATAGTATCTACTAACATCGCCGAAAACATTGTTAAAATACTTTTACGGGAAGGTTTTATCGAAAACGTGCGAAAACACCGGGAAAACAAAAAATCTTTTTTGGTTTTAACCCTGCAACATAGAAGAAATAGGAAAGGGCCCTATAGAGCTCTTTTAAATTTAAAACGGATTAGCCGACCGGGTCTCCGAATCTATTCGAATTACCGGCGCATTCCTAGAATTTTGGGTGGGATAGGGATTGTAATTCTTTCTACTTCTCGAGGTATAATGACCGGCCGGGAGGCGCGACTAGAAGGAATCGGCGGAGAAATTTTGTGTTATATATGGTAATTCTTTTAATATTCGACTTAAATCCGAAACTTCTTTTCTTATTTGTGAAAAAACAGAGAAAGGACGAGTTATCTAATATCACC